GATGAACGAAAGAGAACAACGAATAGAATAATAATAAATATTCGTAATGCACGGATTATTGTTGTTATATTAGACTCAAAGGATCGTTCTTCACCTAATTAGAAGAATGGTTTTAAGATGGAAAGAATAAATGGAGAACCTAGTTTCGAGCGATCTGATCGTGCGATACTTTTTTCTTTTTATTCAAGATTTTCTGGGAATGAACCCACTACAGAAAATCTAATTAGTTGGAATAAAATTTAAATAAAGGGCATTATAAGGTCATTCATTCTTCAGCGATTCAAAGAACATTTCATTTTTGGAATCAAGTTACACAACATAGTTTATTTATTATTTTTTCTTTTTTTGATTTTTTCTTTCTAATTATTTAGAATCCATTTAATAGATTTATATATTTACTAGATTTATATATTAAATTATTGTTTATAATAAGAATATTAGTTTTTACACCTCTTGAGTTGTCCAATGAATCCGTTGATTGCGAATCGTGGGATAGAGAGACAGATGACCAATTGATTTCTTACCTATGTCACAAGATTTTTGTTAGTATCATCTATAATCATAATAATAGATGAATCAAAAACTTTCAATTGAATATATTCTTTCAATTAGTATTTTTACTTATCCATCCGCGTATCTTTCAAAAATAGAAACTTAGGGAAGTGCTTTATAAACATATGGATAAAAATAACGTATTTCATTTAGCCTCGTCATGCCTACTATCACTAGTTATTTCGGTTTTCTACTAGCAGTTTTAACTATAACCTCAGCTCTATTTATCGGTCTGAACAAGATCCGACTTATTTGATTAAAATTAATTGAATGCACAATTCAAAAAAAGAAACATTTCGGTGGTATTCCATATATTCTATATATTGTAGAGTTCTTTACCTTGTCAATTCAATTTCCAATTCTTGGTCATTGAGATTCATGGGCAATACCGATTAATATTTTAAGGATAGATATTACCTCTCCTTTTCCTCGTTCAACTAAATTGAAATGATTGAAGTTTTTCTATTTGGAATCGTATTAGGTCTAATTCCTATTACTTTGGCTGGATTATTTGTGACCGCATATTTACAATACAGACGGGGGGATCAGTTGGACCTTTGATTAATTAACAGTTCTTTTTTTGATTGACCTCCTACTTGCTTTATAGGAGGTCAAATTTTGATTTCTGTTAAATTATTTCAGTATAATTTTCCATCTAACAACAACAAGAATCGAATCACGCTCTATAGGATTTGAACCTACGACATCGGGTTTTGGAGACCCGCGTTCTACCGAACTGAACTAAGAGCGTTTTATTATCAAACTAAATGCAACCCGAATATATCTTCCATACATATATTATCATATAGAATATCATAAAATTAAATAAAAAAAAGTTCGGTATATCTCTGTTCAATTTTTATGGATCTCAATTGATTCCTCGTTACTGTTCAGAAGATAAGTAATAGGTAGGGATGACAGGATTTGAACCCGTGACATTTTGTACCCAAAACAAACGCGCTACCAAGCTGCGCTACATCCCTTTCAATTGGTCTACAGTCTCATTGTAGAGAATCCCTGTCTTGTTTTCCACATTTTTGATTTATTTCCTCCATTGGTATACACAAATTATCTTGCCATTTCTTCTTTTTTCTCTCATATCATATATAAAATATAATAAAAAGACTTATATACGTATGAAATAATAAATATGAAATCCGCCGTAAAGAAAAATCAATATTTGTGGTGGGGCGGAAAGCGACATATTTTTTTTTAATCAAAAAGGGAATATCTACCGAATTGAACTGTTGTACATTTCAATTTGAATTAGGAATTCCGCGGACAATACAAGCGGTTATTAACTATATATACATTTTTGATGGTATTACATACCATTATGTATTACAAATTACTATAAAGTAGGAGGGTTTTAAATGCGAGATCTAAAAACATATCTCTCCGTGGCACCGGTAGTAAGTACTATATGGTTCGGGGCGTTAGCGGGTCTATTAATCGAGATCAATCGTTTATTCCCGGATGCGTTGGTATTCCCATTTTTTTCATTCTAGTTATTGATTTGGGAAGGGGTGAAGAAGATTAGAAAAACAATCAAATATCTGTGACTAATCTAATCCCCTTCCCCTTCTTTTTTTTAGAGTTTTTAGACTTAGAATAAGTTAGAAAAGAGAAAGAATCAAAATGGATTCAACCTCAGTCAAACTCGGACTCGGCGCCGGGTTCAAATTGAATTAATAAAAGAGTGAGAACGAAAATGTGATGGCTAGGGCAACAATATCATACAAGATACTTAAATGAAAAACTGTACTGCGATTCTCAATTTAGAAATCATTGTATTACTATATTTTATATTTGATTGTAACGAAATCTTTCATAATTTTATTTCGAGTTACCAACTTCTCTTTTTTTCTTCATTTTGGATCGGAAAATAGAAGAGTTGCGTGAATCAAAAATCCAAGGGAGGTTCATGGCCAAGGGTAAAGATGCCCGAGTAACAGTTATTTTGGAATGTACTCGTTGTGTTCGAAACGGTGTTAATAAGGAATCCATCGGGATTTCCAGATATATTACTCAAAAGAATCGACACAATACGCCTAGTCGATTGGAATTGAGAAAATTCTGTCCCCGTTGTTACAAACATACGATTCATGGGGAGATAAAGAAATAGATCGAACCGATCGTCTGTGTGTCACCCTTTTCCAATGCAAGGAAGATTAAAAATTACATATATTAGACATATTTTCGATTGAAATATAAACAAACCAAATCCTATTTCTTAATTCTAAATCATTTTAGATCCGATCGAAATAGGATTTTCGGGATAAGGAATAAACAAACCATGGATAAATCCAAGCGACTCCCTCTTAAATCCAAACGATCTTTTCGTAGGCGTTTGCCCCCGATTCAATCGGGGGATCGAATTGATTATAGAAACATGAGTTTAATTAGTCGATTTATTAGTGAACAAGGAAAAATATTATCTAGACGGGTAAATAGATTGACCTTAAAACAGCAACGCTTAATTACTATTGCTATAAAACAAGCTCGTATTTTATCTTTGTTACCTTTTCTTAATAATGAGAAACAATTTGAAAGAAGCGAGTCGACCGCTAGAACTATTGGTCTTAGAACCAGGAATAAATAGGCTTACTCTTTAATTGAATTAAAATTCTAATCCAAACTCAACCGCAGATTGATGCTTTGTTCGAAAAATCCGAAAATCTAGATTTGATTGTCGTGTCGTAAGAAAAAAAGAATAGTGGAAGAAGAATAAATCGTTTTTTTATTGAACATATTTGCTCATTTTGACCACTTTATCATATTATCATATTTTATCATACTAATTTCTACTCTACCTTCTCGGAGTTCATTCTCCAGAGAACTCCATTTTAAGCATTCCGCTGGATTCTTTCCAATCTTCTTATTTTATGATCTCATTGGAAATCATATAAAGACAATTTCTATTTAATATAGCGATTTGGGCAAGTATTTTACGATTAAGAAGCAACTGCCTCTTGTACAGATTGTGTACAAATCTACTATAACTGTAGTCTACCTTATTAGATCGAATTACTGCATTTATTCGAGCGATCCACAACTGTCGAAAATTTCTTTTTTGCCTACCTCTATCCCGATAAGCTGAAGCCAAAGCTCTTATTTTCTGTTGAGTAATAGTTCGAGTAAGTCTTGAATGAGCCCCTCGAAAGCTTGATGCAAATAAACGAATTTTTGTTCTACGTCTCCGAGCTATATATCCTCGTTTAATTCTAGTCATTGAATAAATGAAACTTTGATGAATAACTAATTGATTTCCTTTCTTTCAGTTATTCCTTTCTCCTTGCCTAGTCTATTAATAACAAAACGTATTTTTCCAATGTATAAAATAAAAATTCCAATGGCTTTTGCTACTATAACCTTCCCGACCACGATTTCTTTTTTTGTTCTAGTCACCCCAAAATACGAAATTGTATTCATACTAGGTATCAAAACAAACATAGAGTAAATAAATCAAAATAGAAATGGATCAAGAAATAGTGGGTTCCTTCGTTTCTATGGTTACTTCTTAAACGGTGAGGTCCTCTCTATACACCGGAGCTCCTTCTTTTATTTCATCAATGTTATTGTTAACTTGTACAGTTCACCCTCTTTGGCTCTACCCATGAATTAGCTAGTAATCGGTCTTTCACAACGAGATCTACCTATACAGTAACGGTATTTAATTATGAAGATTAGTTGGGTAGCTGACCCTCTTAGTCCGTTCTTGGAAGAATAAGGCCATAATCCTTCTGTTAAATAGGATTTCCTCTGCTTAATGGCTAAGCATTTGTTACCAATGGGGAATTCTTTCTCATCTAAAATTGAAAATTGAGATGATTGGATTTGCACCAATAGAAACCATAAATTTGATACACAATAAAAGGATACGATAAATATTTTTGATTTATTTTTAGGTAGTGAACGGAGTTCTTCCATTCATTCTATCCTATTCACTGGTACTTATCACTGATACGGGAAAAATTTTGTACTTTCTTTTCTTTTGTCCCGGTCCATGGTCTAAACGAGTCGCACATACACCCTAGTACATGTTCCTCGACGCTGAGGGCATCCCCGAAGGGCGGGCGATTTGGTGACATTTCTGATTGGCTGTCTTGTGTTTCTAATAAGTTGTTTAATAGTTGGCATGTTGAATTGTATACATAATGAGTTGGTTTAGATCAATCCTAACCGGATGATTATGAATTACTTCTATATTCGATATTAATAATTAATAGGATTAATAGTAATAGAAAATATGATATTAACCCCCGGTAAAAAGAGAAAATCTCAAATTTCGGATTTTTGCGTGAAATCCCTGCTATTTTTTATTGAACCGCTACAAGATCAACAATTCCATGAGCTTGGGCTTCTGTTGCTGACATAAAAACATCCCTTTCCAGGTCTTCGGATACAACCCATAAGGGTTTGCCTGTTCTTTGTACATAAACCCTTGTGATGGTTTCGCGCAGCTTCAGTAGTTCTTCCGCTTCCAGGACAAATTCTCCCGCTTGTGCCTCATAAAAAGCACTAGCAGGTTGATGGATCATTACCCTGATGATTTAATAAATGGTTTTCTCTATCTCACATCATGATCATGATGAGTCAAAGATAATAAAAAAAAGATAGGATTAACAACCGTACAGGCATCCTTTGTGCAGTGCATACGGCTCCACAATGGAATTCATTTTTACCTTGCAGCGAAGGAATAGAAAATAGAGGATCTAGCAGACCCATAGCAGTAAATGATCCAATAACCACCCTTCCTTTTTTTTTTAGTAATTTAAAAATACTATGATGGTTCCGTTGCTTTATTATTTCGTTTGTTATTCAGCAATCCCAAAGTTTCTTTTTTTTCCTTAAAACTAAATATTTCGTAGTCTTTCATAACAGAAATATTGTTAAGAGTCTTCCGTCGTGAAAACAAAAAAGTTTGTGACGCTGAAAGAGGCCTCCGATAAATCAGCTAAAATCGGAAATTCCTTTTATCTCATACTACTCTTTCGATACATAACCTAATGGTTTAGAAAAAAAAACAAGAAAAAAATTCTCATATCGAATTCAAAGTGCCATGCTATTATTACTTAAATATTCATATTTTATATGGCGAAGGCATAGTTTTCTTTTTTGTCTCAAAAAAAAAAAAAACTCATTGGCGCCGAGCGTGAGGGAATGCTAGACGTTTGGTAATTTTTCCTCCGGACAGAATAAAAGATCCCATTGAAGCGGCTAATCCCATGCATACTGTCTGTACATCTGGTCGCACAAATTGCATAGTATCATAAATAGCGATTCCGGGTAGTACCCATCCACCGGGAGAGTTTATAAATAAATACAGATCTTTGGTCTCATCCTCCATACTGAGATATACCATAAGACCAATAAGTTGATTCGAGAGCTCGGTATCAATCTCTTGGCCTAAAAAAAGTAATCTTTCTCGATAAAGTCGGTTGATTAGGATAAAATTGTATCCCTTAAGAACCGTACGGGCACCTTTTGATGCATACGGTTCAAAAAAAATAGCGAAAAAAGAATCAATGTTTAGATTTTAGCCTTCTTTAGAGGACTCTTTCTAACTTCTAATGAAGGGGCTTTTTCTTACCTTCCATTTTGAAAAATGGATGAGTTTTGTCCTTTGGCCCGCGGTCCTTTATCTATACTATAAATTTTAATAAAAAAAATAAATAAAAAACCAATTCATTAAATTTTCAATTTATCGAACTAACTTTTCATTGATGTATTGTTTCATCGAGATCAAATTTAACTTGCGATGTCATTTTCTTGTTCCCAAATGGTCTTCTTCAATTCTTTTAGGTTTATGCTCTACTCCGAGTCAAGATCTGCCCGATTTGGATTTGCACATATAGGACAAATGCCCTAATAGCATGTCTTTTTGCTACGACTTCTTTTTTTTTTTTCAATTTACTTCATGCTTTTAACCAAATATTCAACCAACGTATTCATCATATTACTCGATTGATTAAAAGTTTTCTATCAATGCTATTTATAAATCGAATATGATACAAGTAGTAATCATAGAATAAATAGATTCCAAATTGAGTTTTTTCTAAGCGGAGCCTGGATACTTCATTTTATTAGTACAACTGAGAAAACCATAAATTATTCTAATTGATAATATTAATCTGGATACCCCCCAAAAAATAGATCTAATTGCACTTCACGCTCCAAATTTTTGATGATTAAATCAATCCGTCTTGGGCGAAAGAGAGGATATCTCGATCGGGGGAGAGAACGGGGAAATACCATATGACCCAATATATCTGACAAGTCGCACTATACGTCAATCCACGATGCATCTTCCTCTCCGGGATTTCGAAAAGGTACTCTTGGAACACCAATAGGCATTAAAGCAAAGAAAAAAGAATTAATTACTATAGCTAACTTTGATGTGGAAGCGTAAGAACGGGTTTATTGTCTTAATAAATAAGATCGTCCTTTATCAGATTTTATCTTTTAGCATATTTTATACATAGATTTAATAAGTTCATAAAAAAGGGAAAACAGAATGAATAAAGGAAACTTCTTACGAATAGGTTTTTGAATGATGAACAAGTATGTATACATTCACTCATATAAAATAGGATCAATTCCCATCTACCATTGCGTATTGGTACTTATCGAGTATAGAATAGATCTGCTTCTTTTTGTTCCTACGAATAGAATTGTTCCATTATTACTAAAAGAATAGACCAAATATTAATCCTTTCGCCAAGATAATCCCCTCAAAGGGGGAGGTCCATAGCATAGTTTTTTTTCAGTGCAATAAAGTTACATAGTGTCTATTTTTCGTTGATAAAGGGGTATTTCCATGGGTTTGCCTTGGTATCGTGTTCATACCGTTGTATTGAATGATCCCGGTCGTTTGCTTTCTGTTCATATAATGCATACAGCTCTAGTTGCTGGTTGGGCCGGTTCAATGGCCCTATACGAATTAGCAGTTTTTGATCCCTCTGATCCTGTTCTTGATCCAATGTGGAGACAAGGTATGTTCGTTATACCCTTCATGACTCGTTTAGGAATAACCAATTCATGGGGGGGTTGGAGTATCACAGGAGGGACTATAACGAATCCGGGTATTTGGAGTTACGAAGGTGTGGCCGGAGCACATATTGTGTTTTCTGGATTGTGCTTCTTAGCAGCTATCTGGCATTGGGTGTATTGGGATCTAGAAATATTTTGTGATGAACGTACAGGAAAACCTTCTTTGGATTTGCCGAAGATTTTTGGAATTCATTTATTTCTCTCAGGGTTGGGTTGCTTTGGTTTTGGTGCATTTCATGTAACCGGATTGTATGGTCCGGGAATCTGGGTATCCGATCCTTATGGATTAACCGGAAGGGTACAAGCTGTAAATCCTGCGTGGGGTGTCGAAGGGTTTGATCCTTTTGTTCCGGGCGGAATAGCCTCGCATCATATTGCAGCAGGTACATTGGGCATATTAGCGGGCCTATTCCATCTTAGTGTTCGTCCGCCCCAACGTCTATACAAAGGATTACGTATGGGAAATATTGAAACCGTCCTTTCGAGTAGTATCGCTGCTGTATTTTTTGCAGCTTTTGTTGTTGCTGGAACTATGTGGTATGGTTCAGCAACTACCCCGATTGAATTATTTGGGCCCACTCGTTATCAATGGGATCAGGGATACTTCCAGCAAGAAATATATCGACGAGTTAGTGCCGGGTTAGCCGAAAATCAAAGTTTATCAGAAGCTTGGTCTAAAATTCCTGAAAAATTAGCTTTTTATGATTATATCGGGAATAATCCCGCAAAAGGTGGATTATTCAGAGCGGGTTCCATGGACAACGGGGATGGAATAGCTGTTGGGTGGTTAGGACACCCTGTTTTTAGAGATAAAGAAGGGCGCGAACTTTTTGTACGCCGTATGCCGACCTTTTTTGAAACATTTCCCGTTGTTTTGGTAGACGGAGACGGAATTGTTAGAGCCGATGTTCCTTTTCGAAGAGCAGAATCGAAGTATAGTGTTGAACAGGTCGGTGTAACTGTTGAGTTCTATGGCGGTGAACTCAATGGAGTCAGTTATAGTGATCCTGCTACTGTGAAAAAATATGCTAGACGTGCTCAATTGGGTGAAATTTTTGAATTAGATCGTGCTACTTTGAAATCCGATGGGGTTTTTCGTAGCAGTCCAAGGGGTTGGTTTACTTTTGGGCATGCTTCGTTTGCTTTGCTCTTCTTCTTCGGACACATTTGGCATGGTGCTAGAACCTTGTTCAGAGATGTCTTTGCTGGGATTGACCCAGATTTGGACGCTCAAGTAGAATTTGGGGCATTCCAAAAACTTGGAGATCCAACTACAAAAAGAGTCTAGTCTGATACAAGATTGCTCTGTTCCTTTTTTCCTTTATTTTTTGATTTGACATAGATAGGGGTAGCGGATAAATCTTGATTCGGATTGCCGACTTTTCGTTTCTTTGACTCTTGTCTTGGTCTTTTTTTTATCCGTAAAAAGATCCCAACTAAACAGGTATGGAAGCTATAATTGTAAACCGAAATCAAATCTATGGAAGCATTGGTTTATACATTCCTCTTAGTCTCGACTCTAGGAATAATTTTTTTCGCTATCTTTTTTCGCGAACCGCCTAAAGTTCCAACTAAAAAGGCGAAATGATTTCTCATTATCTCAATTGAAGTAATGAGCCTCACAATATTGTGAGGCTCATTACTTCAACTAGTCCCCGTGTTCCTCGAATGGATCTCTTAGTTGTTGAGAGGGTTGCCCAAAAGCAGTATATAAGGCATACCCAGTAAAACTTACAAGTAAACCAGATATAGAGATGGCAACTAGGGTTGCTGTTTCCATTATTATATAATTTCAAGACCACAATGGATCTATGATAAGATCATTTATTTACAACGGAATGGTATACAAAGTCAACAGATCTCACTGAATTAAAAAAAAATATAGGATTATTTATGGCTACACAAACCGTTGACGATAGTTCTAGATCTGGGCCAAGACGAACTATTGTAGGGGATTTATTGAAACCATTGAATTCGGAATATGGTAAAGTGGCTCCTGGGTGGGGAACTACACCTTTAATGGGTGTCGCGATGGGTCTATTTGCGATATTCCTATGTATTATTTTGGAAATTTATAATTCTTCCATTTTACTGGACGGAATTTCAAGCAATTAGATTCGATTCACAAGAACCCATAAATAACTTTTCAATAAAAAGGAAAGTCTAAAGTATGTAGGTTTCCGCTTTTTAGCCCACTCTTTTTTGGTAGTTCGATCGTGGAATTTATTTTTTTTCTGTATTTCCGGAATATGAGTGTGTGACTTGTTAGAATTGATCCTATGGATACGACAGAGAAGAAGTCGGTCATCTTGATGAAGATGATTTTATCTCGTTGGATATTCAGTCTAGGCTAGTATCTGGAGCACAGAATATATGAAATAGATTCAAAAATATT